ATTCGACCCGTTGGAAATACAAATGGGGGTGAAGACCCTGTTATAAATAACATGATTCATGGTTGGATTGATAGTGACAGCTCTAATAATATTGATCCTTTATTTGGTGTCAGCAACATTCGGAGTTTGATCTGTGATGACACTTTTTTAGTTAAGGATAGTAATGGTGAAAATTATTCCATATATTTGGATATTGAAAATTTGATTTTTAAGGTTGAAGACGATCGTTCTTTTTTGAGTGAATTGGGCGGTTTTTTTTCTAGTTGCCTAAATTATAGTTATCCGAATGATGGACCTAAGAGTGACAATCACTACTACAATCGTTACATGTATGATACTCAATATAGTTGGAATAATCACATTACTAGTTGCATTGAGAGTTATCTTCGTTCTGAAATCCATATTGATAGTTACATTTCAAGCGGTAGTGACAATTACAGTAAGAATTACATTTATAGTTACATTTGTAGTGAAAGCGTAAATAGTATTGACAGTGATAGTTTCATCAGTATACAAACTAGCGCAAGTGGAAGTGATCTCGATATAAGTAAAAAATACAGGAATTTGTGGGTTCAATGCGAAAATTGTTATGGATTAAATTATAAGAAATTTTTTAGGTTAAAACGGAATATTTGTGAACAATGTGGATATCATTTGAAAATGAGTAGTTCAGAAAGAATAGAACTTTTGATTGATCCAGGCACTTGGGATGCTATGGATGAGGACATGGTTTCGGTGGACCCCATTGAATTTCATTCGGAGCAGGAGCCTTATAAAGATCGTATTGATTCTTATCAAAAAAAGACAGGGTTAACTGAGGCTGTTCAAACAGGCATAGGTCAATTAAACGGTATTTCCATCGCAGTTGGGATTATGGATTTTCAGTTTATGGGGGGCAGTATGGGATCCGTAGTAGGCGAGAAAATCACCCGTTTGATCGAATATGCTACTAATAGATCTCTACCCCTTATTATAGTGTGTGCTTCGGGGGGAGCCCGCATGCAAGAAGGAAGTTTGAGCTTGATGCAAATGGCTAAAATATCTTCAGCTTTATATGATTATCAATCAAATAAAAAGTTATTCTACGTATCAATCCTTACATCTCCTACAACCGGTGGGGTGACTGCCAGTTTTGGTATGTTAGGAGATATCATTATTGCCGAACCTAATGCTTACATTGCATTTGCAGGTAAAAGAGTAATTGAACAAACATTGAATAAGACAGTACCTGATGGGTCACAAGAAGCTGAGTATTTATTCCATAAGGGCTTATTCGACCCAATCGTACCACGTAATCCTTTAAAGGGTGTTCTGAGTGAGTTATTTCAGCTTCACGGTTTCTGTCCTTTGAATCAAAATTGAATCAAGTAGATCATTTAATTTAATTCTGTTTTTTTTTTATTTGAAATTTACAAGTATTTAGTTTCAATTTTATTTAGTTTATGGTAATCAACGTGAAAATAAAAAATAATAAGCACGGAGTTTTACTTGAGGTTATAAAATACAATTGTATAACGGATCATAAGTTGTTGATAATCACTTTTCTTATTTGCTACAGATCCATTTTATTTCTACCTATATAATGCATGATTAGTAATCGGGAAGGCTCTATCAATAGGATAAAAGAGTTAATTTTTCTCCTAAATTAGGAAAAATTCATGTTATTTTATTACATTACGTATTTATTATAGATATAATTATTCTCCAAGTAAGAACCTTTTTTGGTATTTATTAGAAGATAAGTATAAGAGAACAATAATAATAAATATATATTATATAAAAGTGAATAGGTACACTTATTTAGTTCTACGTTTCTTGTACCTATTATTATATACTGATAATAGATATACTTATCATAAGATATCTTTATAACAGGTACAAAATACAAAATATTAAATCGAGGTATCCATTCTATGACAACTTTCAACTTACCCTCTTTTTTTGTGCCTTTAGTGGGTCTAGTATTTCCAGCAATTGCAATGGCTTCCCTATCTCTTCATGTTCAAAAAAACAAGATTATCTAGATTCGACGGGACCCAATCTCGTTCATTTTTTTTTTCAAGACTCGGACTTGGGTCATAATACAGATTTCTATATCTATTTAAATTTATCTATCTATTTAGTGGACATAGGATACAACATGTGGATTCTTCCGAACACAAATGAAAGAGCTATTATGCGCGTGGAAACATCATGGGATGATATATGGGGATATATAGATTATATATTCAAAAGGGGGTCCGCAGATGTATGAAATGGAAAGTAAAAATATCTCTATGTATGTAGATATCTATAGTGGGATTATATGAGGGGGATCCTTTTTTATATCTAAGCGATTCGATGAATTACTCCTAATGGTTCACATCATAATAAGAGTGCTAGTTGATAAGAGTTGCTTCAGGAACAAAAAAAGAAAGTCAAATTTTGGTTATTCTCTAAATTTCAATAAAATTAAACAACTGGATCTAGTATGAACTGGCGATCAGAACATATATGGATAGAACTTATAATGGGGTCTCGAAAAACAAGTAATTTATGTTGGGCCTGTATCCTTTTTTTAGGTTCACTGGGATTCTTATTGGTTGGAACTTCTAGTTACCTTGGTAGGAATCTGATATCCTTATTTCCTTCTCAGCAAATCCTTTTTTTCCCACAAGGGATCGTGATGTCTTTCTATGGGATCGGGGGTATGTTCATTAGCTCCTATTTGTGGTGCACAATTTCGTGGAATGTGGGTAGTGGTTATGATAGATTCGATAGAAAAAAAGGAATAGTGTGTATTTTTCGTTGGGGATTCCCTGGAAGAAATCGTCGAATCTTTCTTCGATTCCTTATGAGAGATATTCAGTCGATTAGAATAGAGGTTAAAGAAGGTATTTATTCCCGGCGTGTACTTTATATGGAAATCAGAGGCCAGGGTGCCATTCCTTTGACTCGTACTGATGAGAATTTGACTCCACGAGAAATTGAACAAAAGGCTGCGGAATTGGCCTATTTTTTGCGCGTACCAATTGAAGTATTTTGAAATGAATTGAAGAATGAATGCTTTCGCAGCATTGAGTTCTGTTTTGTTTTTTCAGGTCGCTCATTCGAGCAAAAGCAGACGCGTGTGAAAAAACCAGAAAACAGAAAACAAAGCGCTTTTTCCACCAAAAGTTTTTGATGGATTGTATATGGAAATCAACTCCATTTTTTCATACTCGTAACAAGTATACTAAGTATGGATTCATCATATATATCCGAAAAACTAAGACTATATATATACTTCATATTTTTGGGGTCCAATATTTTTTAATTGATATGTTAGATATAGATGGATCATATCTTGTAATTCAATTCTGTTTTTGTTTTGTCTCGAAATTCGAAAAATATGCATTTCTTGACTTGAAGTGGCTCGTTAGGGCATTCAGCGAAAGGATACAATTGCTTCGAATGAAGACATAATAAAAAAAATATTGTTTCCAGATCTAAGGATTAGCCCTTTAATTAAATTTTAATTAAATAAAATTTTTAATTAAATAAAATAAAGGGGGTCTGTGGATTCAATACCCTGTTTGTTATAGAACTCATGTTTCATGGAAATATCAGATTGGATAGAATCGAGGAATGAGGTGGTTTCATTAACAATTCACAGATTCAAAATGCCAAAAAAGAAAGCATTCAACCCCCTTCTATATCTTACATCTATAGTTTTTTTGCCCTGGTGGATTTCTTTCTCATTTAATAAAAGTATGGAATCCTTGGTTACTAATTGGTGGAATGCTGGGCAATCCGAAGTTTTTTTGAATGATATTCAAGAAAAGAACGTTCTGGAAAAATTCATAGAATTAGAAGAACTCTTCCTTTTGGACGAAATGATAAAGGAGTACCCCGATACACATATACAAAAGCTTCATATAGGAATACACAAAGAAACGATCCAATTGGTCAAAATGTACAATGAGGATCATATCCATACCATTTTACATTTTTCGACAAATATAATAAGCTTCGCTATTCTAAGTGGTTATTCTATTCTGGGTAATGAAGAACTTGGTATTATTAATTCTTGGGTTCGGAAATTTATCTATAACTTAAGCGACACAATAAAAGCTTTTTCTATTCTTTTATTAACGGATTTATGTATTGGATTCCACTCGCCTCATGGTTGGGAACTACTGATTGGTTCTGTCTACAAGGATTTTGGATTTTATCATAATAATCAAATTATATCTGGTCTTGTTTCCACCTTTCCAGTCATTCTAGATACAATTTTTAAATATTGGATTTTCCGTTATTTAAATCGTGTATCTCCGTCACTTGTAGTCATTTATCATTCAATGAATGACTAAAAATGATCTACTGATATAAATCTAATCATAATGTTTTTTTTACTTCGTACATAAACAAACCATTCAAAATGTTACTTATTTTTTAAGTTTCTACCGATCCGGGAAATGACTCCTGGATCCCAGTAAAATAGCAGAATCGTGGATAGGGAACTCTACTAGCAACCTACCCAATTTATTGTAGAAATTTTCGGGGATCAATGATTGGACCATGCAAAATAGAAATATCTTTTCTTGGATAAAGGAACAGATGACTCGATCCATTTTCGTATCGGTCATTATATTTATATATGTAATAACTTGGACATCTATTTCACACGCATATCCCATTTTTGCACAACAGGGTTATGAGAATCCACGAGAAGCTACTGGGCGTATTGTATGCGCCAATTGTCATTTAGCCAATAAGCCCGTGGATATTGAGGTTCCACAAGCGGTACTTCCGGATACTGTATTTGAAGCAGTTGTTAGAATTCCCTATGATATCCAACTGAAACAGGTTCTTTCTAATGGGAAACGGGGATCTTTGAATGTGGGGGCTGTTCTTATTTTACCTGAAGGATTCGAATTAGCTCCCTCCGATCGTATTTCTCCGGAAATGAAAGAAAAGATGGGCAATCTTTCTTTTCAGAGTTATCGTCCTACTAAAAAAAATATTCTTGTAATAGGTCC